GGAATAATTGGAATTATTGTATCAAGCTTTTTCATACCATTTTCAATTAAAAATGAATTTTCCAACATTTGACTCCGTACCACTGAAGGCTTTAGCCGCACATTTGAACAATAGCCCAAAAAGTCAAATGAATGCTCGGATAATTGGTTTCTATGGATCTTTCCTGGTTGAGACCAAACATAAAAATGACATTGCCATAAATGGATAAGATAGTATTTCCATTTATTCATCAAAAAGGGCGTATTCTTTGAAGCCAGAATGGATTTTCCTTGATATCTAACATAATGAATGAAAGGATCCTTGAGGAACCATAAGGTGGACGGAAAATCCTTATCAAAGACTTCTAAAAAATGTTTGATTTTTGCATAGAAATAGATTCGCTCAAAAAGGACTCCAGAAGATGTTAATCGTAAATAAGACGATTTGTTACGGAGAAAAAGAAAGATAGATTCGTATTCATATACATAAAAATTATATAAGAAGAGGAAAAATCTTGGACTACTTTTTGAAAAAGTAGAAATCCTTTTTTTTGGAGTAATAAGACTATTCCAATTACAATACTCATAAAGAAAGAGCCTTAATAAATGAAAAGAAGAGGCATCTTTCAACCAGTATCGAAGGGTTTCAACCAAGATTTCCAGATGGATAGGGTAGGGTATTCGCACATCTGACACATAATTTAAATATGTAAATTTTTCCTCAAAAAAAGGAAATATTGAATGAATTGATCGTAAATTATAAGATTTTATGATTTCTAACTCCTCTAAGGAAGAGATTAATTGTAGGGAAAATGGAATTTCCACACTGACGGCGAACCCCTCTGATATTATTTGAGAATACAAATTTTTGTTGTACCCCCAAAATTGATTTTTGTTAGAATCATTAGCAGAAATAATCAAATGATTCTGTTGATACATTCGAGTAATTAAACGTTTTACAATTAGTAAACTAGATTTATTATCATAACCTAGATTTTCCACCAAAATGGAGCTATTTAAACCATGATCATAAGCGAGTGCATAAATATACTCTCGAAAAATAAGTGGGTATAGGAAGTCATGTTGGCGAGATCTATCTAGTTCTAAATAGACTTGAAATTCCTCCATTTTTAAAATTCGATTTGGGCCAAGGATCGAGGATTTATTGGGTTATCAAATGATACATAATGCGATACAGTCAAAACAGGGTATTCTATTCTAATAAAAATGGAATAGATACCTAGAAAATAAGTAAGACTCTTCAACGGACTCTCTCTACTCGCTTTTTTTTCATCTAATTGGTTTATGTTCGTTCTAGGATAACAAGATAGTTAGAAATCCTTTATTTTCTCAACCCAATCGCTCTTTTGATTTCGGAAATTTGTTTTTATCAATATACTCTTTCTTCTACACATTTCTTGCCACCCCATAATATAATGGAGAATAGCTAATAGTTAGGACTCATAACAAAAATCAATAATCCATTCATGGGAAATTCCCGCATCAAGTACTAATATATTTTTAACGTATAATTAGATGGGGTAATCATTCAAATTCAAAACGAAAGCTCGTTGCTTTTTGTTTCCCTATAATTGGAGCCGCCAAACTCTATCCATTTATTAATTCAACCCAACTTTCTAAATTTTGTTTGTTCTGAGCCAAGAATTCAAACAAGGATTTGGGCCCGATCCAATAACAATGAAATATTCTTAGAATTCTCCATTGATACGACATGCTGCTTTTTCCATTCATTCCTTTCTGGATCAGTCGTGGTCTTACAAACTCTACCGATGGTATGGACGAATCCATTGCTTCATAGAAATGTGTAAAAAATGGAGTCGCACTTAAAAGCCGAGTACTCTACCATTGAGTTAGCAACCCTAATAAACTAAACTACTAAAATCAACTAATAAAATAGGATGTGTAGATACAATCGCAATCAAAATAAATAAAAAGATTGAATTGGATAAAAAAAATCCTATGGAACGGGAATAAATAGATACATTTATTCACGATCGGATTATATTTGTTTGATACACTGTTGTCAATATTGATGTTGACAAAAAAAAATACAATGGAGAAAATAAACGAATTAGAAACTTAAATATTAAATAACAATTTAATAAATACCAATTTCAATCCAATTCAATTTAATTCAAATTAATAATAACAACGTTTGTAAATAATAAATACTAAGAAATAATAAATAAAAAAACCAAGCAATTATGTTGTATTAACACTACATAAATAATCGACAGAGGAAGAAAGCTTAACCTAACCCCCTTCTTTTTAAATTTCTTCAGAGAATTCCAACAAAAACCACCTCATTATTGAAGGTAATGTATTTATAGACCAATTACTTCATTTATTCATTTGTCCCCATTTTTTTTTATTTTATATTATTTATATCAATTATCAATAAAAATGGATTTTTGTAGTTATAGAAAACAGCATTCTATGGCAACAATAATAAATAAAAAATTAGGTATTAATAGAGCAAGGGAGCTGCGGGGGGGATAAGAGAGAAAAGGGTTATCTAAATCTATATACAAGTCACCCACACCCTCTTTTTTTATTTAGTTATTTCATTAATTGAATTTTGTTTGTTGATTAGGACAAAGTTCCATAAGAACACCGGCCTTTTTTGAAATATCTTGAACAGTTCCTGTAGGTTGAGCACCTTTTTCAAGGAAATATAGAATAACAGGAATATTTAAATAGGTTTGATTCTTTATCGGATCATAAAAACCCACTCTCCGAAGATCTCTCCCCTCTCTTCGGGATCGAGCATCAATTGCAACGATTCGATAAACGGCTCATTGGGATAGATAAACAATACACCCCCCCTAGAAACGTATAAGAAGTTTTCTCCTCGTACGGCTCGAGAAAATTCGAAATTATGTCTATGTATAAAATTCTGATGTCAAATAGATGGATAAAATCATCAAATCAATTAGACTATGATTTAAATACTTTTTTTCTTATTCTTTCCTGAAAAAAAAAAATCACTTGTATTCGCAACCTCATAACTCAAGTTGGATAACTTTCAAATAACTCAAAGGAAAACAAAACCTTTAGTTAGGTATTTTATTATTTATTGAGTGGTCTCTACCCCCTTTCTTGACTGTCTCCTTTAGAATCTTTTTTTGCTTTCAGTCTAATATAGTTGTTGAGACAATTGAAAATGGTATTTACTTGTTCCATGATCCGTTAGCTTTTCCTTGAATCATTGGGTTTAGACATTACTTCGAGGATCTTTAATCGTTTCAAAAATGGCAGCAACATACCAATTTTTTTCTTTCCATCAAAGAATTATACAAATAGATGGTTGATTCCCGCAGATCCACTTTTGATCGAAATAGTTTTACCAATTCCAACAAATTTGACTTTTTTTTTTTTAACTTGCTCGAATTGGATCCTTTCGATTTCTATATCAAAAATATTCTTACGAAGTTGTCCTAACTTATTAATTTTCACTAACCCTAGAAACTTGCCCCTGAGAAATGAATCAACTCGAGCTCCATCATGTACTATTTCCATCATCAACCTCTTCTCCCCCTCCCCAAAAACATAAATTCGAGTGGAATAGAACAAAAGATGTCGAGCCAAGAGCACTCTCATTTCTATATAATAGAAAAATGGTGGATGTAAGAATCCACAGCTAATCTAATCATGTCTTTCAAGTCGCACGTTGCTTTTTACCACATCGTTTCAAACGAAGTTTTACCATAACATTCCTCTAGTTTGGGGCCAGTATGTAATTGATTCAATTATGAAATCATGAATAGTCATTGATTCAATCGATACATAATAATCCATATTTTTCCTTCTATATGAATGGCAAATTTATAAAATCAAAAAATATCAACCAAAATTCAAATTAACTCGATATTTTTCTATTTTTATTTTTTGATTTAGAAAAATAGAAATTCGAAATATTCTTAAACTTAATTAAACTTAAAAAAAAAAAGAAATATAATTCTAATTCAAATTATTATAAATTATTATTATCTAATTTATATATTTTTGTCTATAGTTTATATATTTTTCTATTTTTTGTATATATTATTTTAATTAATCTATTTAATTAATTTAATAATTAATTAGAATAAATATCTAATTTATTCTATTATTTTATTTATTAATAATATATTATTTTATTAATAATATATTATTATTTATATATTTAAATTAATATATAATAATCAACTAGATAATAACAATAACATGAATAAAAAAAGAAGAATCACATTCTACCCAATATTCTATACTCTTAAACAGAAAGCTTCTCAAAAAAGGGCAATGTTTATTATGATATACAATTTTTTGTATTGATATATGATATATATCATGAATGGATATACTCTGGGACGGAAGGATTCGAACCTCCGAATAGCGGGACCAAAACCCGTTGCCTTACCACTTGGCCACGCCCCATTTCTATTCGACACTAATAAACATTATTATTGATATTGTTGTTCGTCAATTCCAGTTCAAATATCTAAATCTCTATAGAATAAAATATTGCTATAATTTTAATACGTGTAGATATAGAATTAAACTGAAATTATTGATCATTACATAGAATTCAATTAAGATATTGCATGAAAGTATGATTTCTTCTATTTTTGATTTCTTTTTATTTCAGACTGGAAAGATTTTGAATTGGATAAGTTCAAACCAAAGAAGGATTTTTTGGGTCTACTTTTTTTATTTGATTCATCATTTTGATTAGAAATTTTTTATTTCATTTATTAATTTATAAATAGTGTAAATCATAACTGAAATAAATAACAACAACAAAGACGAAATTAATAATTCATAATAATATTAACTTAATTTTAATTAATTTAACTCGCAAAAAGAAAAAATACAATTATCTTAAATCTTAAAGAACAAAATGTTTGTTATGCTTAATATCTTTAGTTTGGTCTGTATTTGTATTAACTCCGCCCTTTATTCAAGTAATTTTTTCTTCGCAAAATTACCTGAAGCCTACGCTTTTTTGAATCCAATTGTAGATATTATGCCAGTAATACCTGTACTCTTTTTTCTCTTAGCTTTTGTTTGGCAAGCTGCTGTAAGTTTTCGATGAGATCTTTAATTTGAATACTATACTGTCCTAGAAAAATTCATAATTTATTTGAAAAAAAAAATTCGAACATTTTAACAATTTATAAGATCAGATAAGTTTTACAGTGTGAATCCTCGATTCAAATATTGAAATTTTTTTATAGACAAAAAAAAATCTGAACCATCTCATTTCCTCATTCTTATTTTTTCATTGAAAAATCCTATTATGAGTTCTCCACCAATATCTAATTATGGATATGAAAGAAAATTTTTGATAATAAAGGAATCAACTCCTATTACAAATAAATTTCTGAAATTTATTTTTCTATTTCTCGAAATCACTTCATTTCTTAGTATCAAAAGAAACATAATGTGTAGTATAGGAGAATCTATTCTCTTTCTTTTTTTTTTTTAATGATCTTGGAGATTGTGTAATGCTTACTCTAAAACTATTTGTTTACACGGTAGTGATATTCTTTGTTTCTCTTTTCATTTTCGGATTCCTATCTAACGATCCAGGACGTAATCCGGGACGTGAAGAATAAAAAATCAAACAAGCAAAAGAGGCTCCGTTCTATAAATTCAAAAAGGTAAATAAAATACGAAATCATCGATGGAAACGGAAAGAGAGGGATTCGAACCCTCGGTACGAAAAATTCGTACAACGGATTAGCAATCCGACGCTTTAGTCCACTCAGCCATCTCTCCCCAATTGAAAAAAGTCCTTCTTTCTATCTTATTTCTATCTTATCTTTCTTTGACTTTTTCTATTTTATATTCTAATATTATATATAATATATATATCTTATTCATTATATATTTATATATTCTAAATTCTAAAAATTTTAATAGAAATTTAATTATATATAATATATTCTATTATTAGATTATTTAGATTATTAGTAATTCTAATAAATAAAAAAAAAACTTGTTTTTCAGCCCGGCTAGGTACTGACCTAGCCGGGCCTTTTTTGTTCCATGAATCTTGGATAAAAATGATTTATTTGATCTGAAAAAAATACTTGTTATTGAAGCAAGATCAAACATAAGAATGTCATTTCCTATTACTCTTTCTTTTGTTCGGTAAAATATCTAAAAAAAAGAATGGAACTAGGGATTCTTGCACAATGCATTTTTATGTTATGGCTTAAATAGTTTTGTGGAGATGTATCTGTCAAAACACCTTTAGCAAAACAAAATCCAAAAATGTAACGAGTCCTCTTTTTTTTTTAATTTCATTAGATCCCCTTACGAAACACGTCAACACTAAAATTTTCATGATTTTTTTATGATCCTATTTCTGATTCCCTTGTTGGACAAAAGGCCCATTTATATACAATAATAACATTGGAGCGGGTATAGTTTAGTGGTAAAAGTGCGATTCGTTCTATAGATCCCTTACTAGTTAAGGGATCCCTCGTTTGATTCAGATTCCGATCAAAAACTTTATTTCTTATCTTAAAAGGGTTTAACCCTTTACCTCTCAACGAACGATTCGAGGAATAATATACATTATTGTAATTTGTATTCAAGAAGAATCAATTCAAAATTGACAAATTGAATTATGAAATTACAAAACATAAGTTTTTTGAATTGGATCAATACTTCCAATTTTTTGAGTATGAGTAAAGGATCCATGGAGAAAGATATAGAAAGTTTCTTTCTAATCGTAACTAAATCTTCAATTTTTTTTATTTGTATGGAAGAGATTGAAGCAAAATAGCTATTAAACGATTACTTTAGTTTACTAGAGACATCGACTTATTTTAGCTCGATGGAAATAAAATTCTTTTCCTAAGGATTCTCTTAAATAGAAATAGAGAACGAAGTAACTAGAAAAAAAAAATTGTTAGAATCCTCCTGTTCTAGAGGGATCATCTAAAAAGCGGGATGTTTTGAATGCATTCAGACAGCAAGGCCAACATAGATGTTATGGATCAAATTTTTTTTTGTTTACGTCTTCCATTTTTTAATTTCTTCCATAAAGGAGCCGAATGAAACCAAAGTTTCACGTTCGGTTTTGAATTAGAGACGTTAAAAATGATGAATCAACGTCGACTATAACCCCTAGCCTTCCAAGCTAACGATGCGGGTTCGATTCCCGCTACCCGCTTCTATTTCTATTATATCTCTATATTCTTTCTATTCGAATCCATATTTTTGTATTATAGAATTAATATGGAATTAATTCATTTTGATTTAGTTATTTATTAGTTTTTAGTTAAATATTAGTTATACTTATTTAATATAGAATTTAATTAATACTAATTAATTTAGTTATTTAGTTTTTAACTCAAAAATAGAAAATAAATAGAATTCGAAAAAGAAAATAGAATTCTTTAATTGATTAATTAATCTAATTAATGTAAAAATATAAATGCAATTCATCATTAACATTCAATTGAATACACAATCCCCGGATCACATATTCTTTTTTCCGAATAGAACA